ATGGATAAGAGCTGAAATCGGAGTCGGCCCTTCCATCGCATCCGGTAGCCATACATGAAGCGGGAATTGGGCGGATTTAGCAACTGCACCGGAAAATACTAAAACAGCGCACAAAGTCAGAAAATCATTATTATAAATCAAGTTATTGAATATTTGGAATAAATCCCGACATTCAAAACTTCCCGTTATCCAATAAAAACCCAAAATTCCCAAGAATAAACCAAAATCCCCGACACGATTAGTGACAAACGCTTTTTGACAAGCATTTGCTGCCACAGGGCGTGTGAACCAAAAGCCTATTAATAGATACGAGCACATTCCAACAAATTCCCAAAAAATATAAATTTGTATCAAATTCGAACTCGTAACTAATCCCAACATGGAAGTACTGAAAAAACTTATATAAGCAAAAAATCTCAAATATCCCCGATCATGAAACATATAATTCTCACTATAAATAAGAACCAAAATTCCAACAGTAGTGATTAATATTGACATAATAGAAGTAAGCGGATCAATTAAGTAGCCAAATTCTAAAGAAAAATCATTATTGATAACCCAAGACCAGACATATTGATAGATAACACTCGTATTTATTTGCTGAATAGACAGATTGATCGAAAAAATCATGACTATACTTAATAATAAAACGCTCTGAAAAGCCCATATACGACGAAGCCTTTTTGTTGCTGCCGGAAAAAGAAGAAGTCCGACCCCAATTAATATAGGAACTGAAAGTGGAAGAAAGGGTAGTATCCATGCATATTGATATGTCTGTTCCATAAAAAAGAAAAATTTTTAGTCTTAATTAATTGCTTCCGATTAACTGGATTCTATCCCTTTCGAAAGAGGTCGATAAAAAAATTATAATATGCACTAACTTTAATTTAAAGAAAATTTTAGCATTTTATGAGTCTTTTCAAAATACTTCAAATCGTCAAATCAAGACCTTAGAATAGGTTAAAGAAAAAAAATACGACTAAGTTATGAAAAAAGCGAATACTTTTTTATTTAAAATATACTAATATATTTAGGAAGATACCGAAAATGAAAATAGAATTTATTCGAATAATTGGCTTTCGTATAGAAAGCAGCAGTAATTACACTAAAAAGTACTAGATTCTCATATAAATGGAGGGTTTACAAATGTTATCGGCTTAATCACTCAGCATTTTAATTTTAGTTCGTTTATTCCAACTTAATTAACTAATTCGTTAGAAGATGTATTATTTTTTATTCGAAACCGCTTGCTTTTTTATTGATTTATGGAAAATATTGATTTATGGAAAAAGGAAAAAGGTGTATCCTTTAACAGAACAGATTAATTACTAATCTCATTTGAATTAAAAAAGTTTTTAGACGTATTTTTTCCTCAAGTTTGGCTAGTTAATCGCAAAAAGATTTAACTTGTTATTAGACAAAAAGTGTCTTTTTAACTACTTCACTAGATTTTAGTACATGGAAATGTAGTGTCGAATGCCAAAAATCGACCGAGATAGGTCTTTTCAATTCTTTTTTTTAGTTCCACAAATTGGGGTTCTATGTCATAACTCAGTATAGAAATATATCAGAATAGAAATATATCAGATAGGAATTCCCGTTCGTTTGAACAATAGATGTCTTTCACATCCAACTAGAATAGAAAAAAGTAACCTCTTAAATTTTGAAATGGCAGTTCCAAAAAAACGTACTTCTAGATCAAAAAAGCGTATTCGTAAAAATATTTGGAAAGCGAAGGGATATTCATCGGCGTTACAAGCTTTGGCATTAGGGAAATCTCTTTGTACTGGGAAATCCAAAAGTTTTAGGAAATAGACTCCATTTTGTGATTAGGATAGGAAAATTAATAATGTTCCAAGTTAGCGAATTCTAAGAATAAAACAAATACAATAATAAAAAACAAGGTTTTACCTTTCTTTGTATTAGATTTTTGCATTTTGTTGGTGGGGAGTCTTTTCTTCCCCCTCAACCAATTGGTCATAAACTAAAGGGTAGAACTTTTTCGTTACAAGGCTTCGATTCTCGAAGAGCATAAACAAGACGAAAGTCCTACGATAAATAAAAACGGAACTAAAAGAAAATAGAAACTTTAAAATAGACCGTTAAACTAATTTGTATATATTCATTTGAACTTTTATTCAAAAATTTTTCATTCAATAGATTCTTTCAATCTCGACGATTGGATATGAATAGACTATTATGAAAAGGCAATTATGGGTTTGAGCAAGCCGCTATGGTGAAATCGGTAGACACGCTGCTCTTAGGAAGCAGTGCTAGAGCATCTCGGTTCGAGTCCGAGTAGCGGCATGCCATCTTCTAAACGAGAGACAATATATCTTATAATGAATAATGAATTCAATTCCCGATTTTCATTCCCGATTTTCATTTCTTAATTAAATTTAGGGATTATTTTTTTTTTTCAATTTTTATGATATTTTCAACCCTAGAGCATATATTAACTCATCTTTCCTTTTCAATTGTTTCAATTGTATTTACAATTCGCTTGATAAACCTATTGATCACGGAAATCATAAAACCCTATGATTTAGCAGAAAAGGGCGTGCTAACTACTTTTTTGTGTTTAACAGGATTATTAGTCACTCGTTGGATTTATTCTGCTCATTTTCCACTAAGTGATTTATACGAATCAGTAATCTTTCTTTCGTGGAGTTTCTCCCTTATTCATATAGTCGCGTATTTAAAAAAAAAGAAAAATCTAAGCACAATAACCGCCGCAAGTACTATTTTTACCCAAGGCTTTGCTACTTCAGGACTTTTAACTCAAATAGAAAAACCTGCAATATTAGTACCCTCGCTCCAATCTGAGTGGTTAATAATGCATGTAAGTATGATGATATTGAGCTATGCCGCTCTTCTGTGTGGATCATTATTATCAGCCGCACTTCTAGTCATTATGTTTCGCAAGAAAAGTAATTACTTACTAAGATTAATGGAGTCATTTTCGTTTGACAAAATCCAATACAGGAATGACAGAAGTAATATTTTCAGAAATCCTTCTTTTTTTTCTGGTAAGAATTATTACAAAGCCTTAGTGATTCAACAGTTGGATTGTTGGAGTTATCGTATGATTAGTCTCGGATTTCTTTTTTTAACGATTGGTATTCTTTCGGGAGCAGTATGGGCTAATGAAGCATGGGGATCATATTGGAGTTGGGACCCAAAAGAAACTTGGGCCTTTATTACTTGGATCATATTCGCTAGTTATTTACATATTCGAACAAATAAAAATTTCCTGGGTGTAAATTCCGCAATTGTGGCAGCACTAGGCTTTCTTATAATTTGGATCTGTTATTTTGGAGTTAATCTATTAGGCATAGGGCTACATAGTTATGGTTCATTTACATTAACGTCTAGTTAAATCCAAGGAAGTTGTTGACAAATACAAACTAAGTAGAGTACAGTTTCTAGAAAAACTTGTATGAACCGTAGCGAACTGCGTGAATCCAGCGGGAGTAGTGTAGTGATTCGCGCGGTTCTCGTAAAGACCCGCGCATATCGGTTAAAATGAAAACTCATGTTTTTACTTAATTAAAAAGAATAGACAAAGCACTCTTGTTTTCATTATACACGAAGCTTTTCAAAAACTTGTTTATTTAGGAAAAAGCTCTAGAAAAAATTAGATAAAATAAACTCAACCTTCTCAAGTGATAGTGAAAGAACAAAATCGGGGTATATCCCCATGCCTATTACAGGCAGAAAGAGAGAGATTGACACAAATAACTCGCGCGGTCCAAAATCAAAAACATAAGAATTAGAAAGATTAAATAACTTGTATCCGTAGAACATCTGGCGTGACATAGATAATGAATAAATAGGAGTTAATATCATTCCAATTGACATTACAAGAGTAAGTAGGATTTTTGGCATTAAAAGATATTTTTGACTAGTAATGATTCCCCACAATACTAACAATTCTGCAATAAAACCACTCATACCAGGTAATGCAAGGGAGGCCATGGAAAAGCTACTGAACAGGGTAAATATTTTTGGCAGTGGGATAGCTACTCCGCCCATTTCGTCAAGATAAACAAGACGGATTCTATCATAACTTGTTCCGGCCAAGAAAAAAAGTGCTGCTCCAATAAATCCGTGAGAGATTATTTGTAAAATGGCTCCGTTAAGCCCTGCATTGGTTAGAGAACAAATTCCTATAAGGATCAAACCCATATGAGATACAGAGGAATAGGCTATCCTTTTTTTTAAATTCCGTTGGCCGGAAGAAGTTAAAGCTGCATAAATTATTTGTATAGTGCCTATTATTATCAACCAGGGAGAAAATATAGAATGGGCGTGAGGTAATAATTCCATATTAATTCGAATCAATCCATATGCTCCCATTTTTAATAAGACTCCGGCTAAAAGCATACAAGTGCTGTAATGAGCTTCGCCATGGGTATCAGGTAACCATGTATGTAGAGGTAGAATCGGCGATTTGACAGCAAAAGCAAAAAAAAATCCAATATATAATAGTATTTCAAAAGTTATCGGATACGGTCGATTTATTGATGTTTCAAAATCTAATGTTGGTTTATTAGCACCATATAAACCAAGACCTAGAACTCCCATTAATAGAAAAATAGATCCTCCCGCAGTATACAAAATAAATTTTGTGGCTGAATACATACGTTTCTTTCCTCCCCACATGAATAGAAGTAGATAAACCGGAATTAATTCTAATTCCCACATGAGGAAAAAAAGTAAAAGGTCTTGAGAGGAAAATGGCCCTATTTGAGCGCTATACATTGCTAATATCAAAAAATGGAATAATCGTGAATCTCTAGTAACCGGCCAGGCCGCTAAAGTAGCTAAAGTAGTTATAAACCCTGTTAGTAAAAGGGGTCCTATAGAAAGCCCATCTATTCCTAATTTCCAATGGAAATCAAAAAGATTAATCCATTTATAGTCGTCCACTAGTTGGATTAATGGGTCGTCCCATTGGAAATGATAACAGAATACATAGGTTGTTAGAAGAAGTTCTA